TCTATTAACAACAAGTAGATCTACTCCAGGAGAATTAGTAATATGTCAGGAGAAATTGGTACAAGAAGCCGTGGATACACTTCTTGATAATGGAATCCGCGGACAACCGATGAGGGACGGTCATAATAAGGTTTACAAATCATTTTCTGATATAATCGAGGGCAAAGAGGGAAGATTTCGCGAGACCCTACTTGGGAAACGGGTTGATTATTCGGGTCGTTCTGTCATTATCGTAGGTCCATCACTTTCATTACATAGATGTGGATTGCCCGGCGAAATAGCAATAGAACTTTTCCAGACATTTCTAATTCGTGGTCTAATTCGAAAACATTTTGCTTCGAACATAGGAATTGCTAAGAGTAAAATTCGGCAAAAAGAACCGATTGTATGGGAAATACTTCAAGAAGTTATGCAGGGACATCCCGTATTGCTAAATAGAGCACCTACTCTGCATAGATTAGGTATACAGGCATTCCAACCCATTTTAGTAGAGGGGCGTGCTATTTGTTTGCATCCATTAGTTTGTAAGGGATTCAATGCAGACTTTGATGGCGATCAAATGGCTGTTCATGTGCCTTTATCTTTAGAAGCTCAAGCAGAAGCTCGTTTACTTATGTTTTCTCATACGAACCTCTTGTCTCCAGCTATCGCGGATCCAATTTCCGTACCAACTCAAGATATGCTTATTGGACTTTACATATTAACGAGTGGGAAGCGTCGAGGTATTTCTTCAAATAGGTATAATCCACGGAATTGCAGAAATTTGAAAAATGAAATAATTCCAAATAATAACTATAAGTATACGAAAAAAAAAGAACCTTTTTTTTGTAATTCCTATGATGCAATTGGAGCTTATCAACAGAAAAGAATAACCTTCGATAGTCCTTTGTGGCTCCGGTGGCGACTAGATCTACGCATTATTTCGTCAAGAGAAGTTCCTATCGAAGTTCACTATGAATCTTTAGGCACCTATCATGAAATTTATGGGCATTATCTAGTAGTAAGAAGTACAAAAAAACAAATTCGTTCTATATACATTCGAACCAATGTAGGTCATATTTCTTTTTATCGAGAAATCGAAGAAGCTGTACAAGGTTTTTGCCGGGCCTATTCATATGATATCTAATCATATAGATGGTTGTATCTAAGATAAACAAATTTATGATACCGGTGTAAATTCAGGTCTTCATGATTTTACAAGGATCCTAGTTTTTCAATTTCTCAATTTCTACACAAATTAAGATAAAGAAAAGGCAGTTTTTCAATCATTGACTCAAACCCATTGTTGAACTGAATCAATCCCACTGAGTGGAATAGGGAGGTACTTATGGCAGAACGGACCAATCTAATGTTTCACAATAAAGTGATAGGTGGAACTGCCATTAAACGACTTATTAGCAGATTAATAGATCACTTCGGAATGGCATATACATCACATATCCTGGATCAAGTCAAGACTCTGGGATTCCGCCAAGCTACGGCTACATCCATTTCATTAGGAATTGATGACCTTTTAACAATACCTTCTAAAGGATGGCTAGTCCGAGATGCTGAACACCAAAATTTGATTTTGGAAAAACAGCATCATTATGGAAATGTACATGCGGTAGAAAAATTACGCCAATCCATTGAGATATGGTATGCTACGAGTGAATATTTTCGACAAGAAATGAATCCTAATTTTAGAATGACCGATCCTTTTAATCCAGTACATATAATGTCCTTTTCGGGAGCTAGAGGAAATGCATCTCAAGTACACCAATTAGTAGGTATGAGAGGATTAATGTCGGATCCACAAGGACAAATGATTGATTTACCTATTCAAAGCAATTTACGCGAAGGGCTATCTTTAACAGAATATATCATTTCTTGCTACGGAGCTCGTAAAGGGGTTGTAGATACTGCTGTACGAACATCAGATGCTGGATATCTTACACGTAGACTTGTTGAAGTGGTTCAACATATTGTTATACGTCGAACAGATTGTGGTACCATTCGAGGAATTTCAGTGAATACCCAGAATGAAATGATGCCGGAAAGTAGTTGGACACAAACATTAATTGGTCGTGTATTAGCAGACGATATATACAGAGGTTCACGATGCATTGCCGTTAGAAATCAAGATATTGGAATTGGACTTTTCAATCAATTTAAAACCTTTCAAACACAACCAATATCTATACGAACTCCTTTTACCTGTAGGAATACATCTTGGATCTGTCGATTGTGTTATGGCCAAAGTCCTACTCAAGGTCACTTGGTGGAATTAGGAGAAGCTGTAGGTATTATTGCGGGCCAATCCATTGGAGAACCGGGCACTCAATTAACATTAAGAACTTTTCATACTGGCGGAGTATTCACAGGGGGTACTGCAGAACAGGTGCGAGCACCTTATAATGGAAAAATTAAATTCAATGAGGATTTGGTTCATCCTACACGTACACGTCACGGGCATCCTGCCTTTCTATGTTATATAGACTTGTATGTTAGTATTGAAAATGGTGACATTATACATAATGTGACTATTCCACCAAAAAGTTTTCTATTAGTTCAAAATAATCAATATGTAAAATCAGAACAAGTGATTGCCGAGATTCTGGCAGGAACATACACTTTTAATTTAAAAGAAAAAGTACGAAAACATGTTTATTCTGACTTAGAAGGAGAAATGCATTGGAGTACCGATGTGTATCATGCATCAGAATTTAAATATAGTAATGTCCATATCTTACCAAAAACAAGTCATTTATGGATTTTATCAGGAAAATCAGACAGGTCCGGTTCAGTCTCTTTTTCAACCCGAAAAGATCAAGATCAATTGAACATTCATTCTCTTTCTACAGGAGAAAGAGATATTTGTAACCATTTAGCAAGTAATAATAAAGTAAGACATAAATTGTTTCGTTTCAATCCTTCTGATAAAAAAGAAAGAAGGATTTCAGATTATTCAATAAATAATCAAATCATATGTATAGATCATTGTCATTTTACACATCCTGCTATTTTTCACGATACTACGGATTTATTAGCAAAGAGGCGGAGAAATCGATTCATTATTCCATTTCAATTCCAATCGATTCAAGAACGAGACAAAGCACTAATGTTAGCTTCCAGTATCTCGATTGAAATACCAATCAATGGTATTTTTCGTAGAAAGAGTATTTTTGCTTATTTCGATGATCCTCAATACCGAACACAGAGCTCGGGAATTACTAAATATAGGACTATTGATATCAATTACATTTTGAAAAAAGAGGATTTTTTAATCGAGTATCCGGGAGTTAAAGAATTTAAGACAAAATACCAAATTAAAGTAGATCAATTTTTTTTCATTCCCGAAGAAGTGTATATTTTACCAGAATTTTCTTCCATAATGGTACGGAACAATAGTATCGTTGAAGTAGATACACCAATCACTGTAAATATAAGAAGTCAAGTAAGCGGGTTGGTCCGATTGGAGAAGAAAAAAAAAAAGATTCAATTAAAAATATTTTCCGGGAATATCTATTTTCCCGGAGAAATGGATAAGATATCCCGACACAGTTCCATGTTGATACCACCGAGAACGGTCAAAAAAAATTCAAAAGGATCAAAAAAAAAAATGAAAAATTGGATCTATGCCCAATGGATCACAATTACGAAAAAAAAGTATTTTGTTTTGGTTCGACCGGTAATTTTATATGAAATAGCAGATAGGATCAAATTCATCAAATTTTTTTCCCAAGATATGTTACAAGAAAGAGATAATCTGGAACTTCAAGTTATTCATTATATTCTTTCTGGAAATGGAAAATCAATTCGGGGAATTTCTAATACAAGTATTCAATTAGTTCGGACTTGTTTAGTCTTAAATTGGGATCAAGACAAAAAATTTTCTTCTATCGAAAAAGGGCATGCTTCTTTTGTTGAACTAAGTATAAATGGTTTGGTTAGATATTTTTTAAAAATGGACTTAGTGAAATCCCATATTTCATATATAAGAAAAAGGAATGATCCGCCCGGTTCAAGATTTATCTTGGATAATGAGTCGGACTGGACCAACATCAATCCATTTTTTTCTATGGATTCGAGGGAAAAAGTTCAACAATCACTTAGTAAAAATCATGGAACTATTCATATGTTGTTGAATAGAAATGAGAAATGCCGATCTTTGATAATTTTGTCATCATCGAATTGTTTTCAAATACGATCATTCCACGATGGAAAATATTACAAAGAAGAAATGAATCCAATTCAAAGAGATCCTCTCATTCCAATTAAGAATTCGTTAGGTCCTTTAGGAATAGCCCTTCAAGTTGCCCATTTTTATTTTTACCTTTTAATTACTCATAATCAGATCTCAATAAATAAAAATGGGCAACTTGACAAATTAAAAGAAACTTTTCAAGTATTCAAATATTATTTAATAGACGAAAACGAGAGAATTTATAAACCTGATCTATCTAGTAACATCCTTTTAAATCCATTCTCTTTGAATTGGCATTTTTTCCATCATAATTCTTGTGAAAAAAAAACGTTTCCAATAATAAGTCTTGGTCAATTTATTTGCGAAAATGTATGTATAGTTCAAACGAAAAATGCACCACACCTTAAATCGGGTCAAATTCTAACTGTTCAAATGGATTCTGTAGGAATAAGATCGGCTAACCCTTATTTGGCGACTCCTGGAACAACTGTTCATGGCCATTATGGAGAAATACTTTCTGAAGGAGATATATTAGTTACATTTATATATCAAAAATCGAGATCGGGTGATATAACACAAGGTCTTCCAAAAGTAGAACAGGTATTAGAAGTTCGTTCGATTGATTCAATATCAATAAACCTAGAAAAGAGAGTGGATACTTGGAATGGGCGTATAACAAGAATTCTTGGCATTCCTTGGGGATTCTTCATTAGTGCTGAGCTAACTATAGCGCAAAGTCGTATTTCTTTGGTTAATCAAATTCAAAAAGTTTATCGATCCCAGGGAGTTCACATTCATAATAGACATATAGAAATTATTGTGCGTCAAATAACATCAAAAGTATTGGTTTCAGAAGATGGAATGTCTAATGTTTTTTTGCCCGGTGAACTAATTGGATTGTTGCGGGCCGAACGAGCTGGGCGTTCCTTAGAAGAGTCGATTTGCTATCGAGTTCTATTATTGGGGATAACAAAAACATCTTTGAATACTCAAAGTTTCATATCTGAAGCAAGTTTTCAAGAAACTGCTAGAGTTTTATCAAAAGCCGCTCTCCGGGGTCGCATAGATTGGTTGAAAGGTCTGAAAGAGAACGTTGTTTTAGGGGGAATGATGCCAGTTGGTACCGGATTCAAAAGAATAATATACCGTTCAAAGCAAAGGCAATATAACAAGATTACCTCGGAAACAAAAAAAAGAATTTATGTGATACATCAAAGCAATCTAGGATTGAAGAATTCCTAAAATATTGATTCTTAAGGTCGTATTCATCTCCGGTCACTTTATTTTGTATATATTTTGTATAATAAAAGAAACATAATAAATAAAAGAATCATATTCAATGAAATAGAAAAAATGGCCCGATCTTTTTTTTATCAACGACCAATTTTCAGTAGAAGAGAAGGTTCCTTCGGAACACTTATTGATTTCTATTTCAGTATACTGGGTCTCTTTGTTTCATTTCAAAAAATTGATCTAATTTCTATTTGGAAATGAAAGAAAAGTGTGGGGATAAATATAAATGACAAAAAGATATTGGAACATAATTTTGGAAGAGATGATGGAAGCTGGAGTTCATTTTGGCCACGGTACTAGAAAATGGAATCCTAAAATGTCACCTTATATATCTGCAAAGCGTAAGGGTATTCATATTACAAATCTTATTAGAACTGCTCGGTTTTTATCAGAATCTTGTGATTTAGTTTTTCATGCAGCAAGTGGGGGAAAACAATTCTTAATTGTTGGTACAAAAAAAAAAGCAGCTGATTCAGTAGCGCGGGCTGCAATAAGAGCTCGGTGTCATTATGTTAATAAAAAATGGCTCGGCGGTATGTTAACGAATTGGTATACTACAAAAACACGACTTCAAAAGTTCAGGGACTTGAGAATGCAACAAAATACGGGGAGATTCGATTGTTTTCCAAAAAAAGATGCCGCTATATTGAAGAGACATTTAGCTCAATTGGAAACATATCTTGGCGGCATTCAATATATGAAGGGGTTACCTGATATTGTAATAATCGTCGATCAACAAGAAGAATATACGGCTCTTCGAGAATGTATCACTTTGGAAATTCCAACAATTTGTTTAATTGATACAAATAGTGACCCGGACCTCGCCGATATTTCAATTCCAGCTAATGATGATGCTATAGCCTCAATTCGATTAATTCTTAACAAATTAGTTTTTGCAATTTGTGAGGGTCGTTCTAGATATATACGAAATTCTTGATTAAGAATAAGATAAAAAATGATTGAAATTGCTTCGAGGGGTTCATAGATTTATGGAATCGCTTACTATACTAGTAAGAAATTGCACAAAAATTAAAAAGAAAATAGAAAACGAACAAACAAAAATTTTATGTAATTAGTATCGGTATTCCAAATCAAAAATGAAAGTAGACAAATCAAAAGGGAAAGGAGATGTTTGAATAAAAATAATTCCCTTTTTTCAAGTTCTTATTTTAGAGGACAGGACAATATGAATGTTTTATTATGCTCTATCAACACATTAAAAAGATTATACGATATATCTGCTGTGGAAGTAGGTCAACATTTCTATTGGCAAATAGGGGGTTTCCTAGTACATGCCCAAGTACTTATTACTTCTTGGGTTGTAATTGCTATCTTATTGGTTTCAGCCTTTATAGTTATTCGAAATCTGCAAACCATTCCCGCTTTCGGTCAGAATTTCTTTGAATATGTTCTTGAATTCATTCGAGACGTGAGCAAAACTCAGATTGGAGAAGAATATGGTCCGTGGGTTCCTTTTATTGGAACTTTGTTTCTATTTATTTTTGTTTCTAATTGGTCAGGGGCTCTTTTACCTTGGAAAATCATACAATTACCTCATGGGGAATTAGCTGCACCTACAAATGATATAAATACTACCGTTGCATTAGCTTTACTTACATCAGTTGCATATTTCTATGCGGGTCTTTCAAAAAAAGGATTAGCTTATTTTAGTAAATACATTCAACCAACTCCAATCCTTTTACCGATTAACATATTAGAAGATTTCACAAAACCCTTATCCCTTAGTTTTCGACTTTTCGGAAATATATTAGCTGATGAATTAGTAGTTGTTGTTCTTGTTTCTTTAGTACCTTTAGTAGTTCCTATACCTGTCATGTTCCTTGGATTATTCACAAGCGGTATTCAAGCTCTAATTTTTGCTACTTTAGCTGCGGCTTATATAGGTGAATCCATTGAAGGCCATCATTGACTAGTTTTCTAAAAAATAGTCTTTTTTGTTTAGCTTGCCACACATATATTGTGGCTCAATAGAATCTACTAAGTAAACATCTATCTATCTATAGATATATAGATAGATATAGATAGATCTATTCGATTAGTATCTATTAGTATATATTGGATATTCGAAAAAAAAATTCATAGCTAGAATTAGAATTCTGTATGATATTTACGTATACGACGTGTGATAAAAAGATACTATATAGAATGATAGTAGATTCTCGTTCGATTCACATTCAATTCAACGATTGATCAAAAGAGAATTAAAAACATTTAGATCACCCAAATTCCAATATTGATTTGAAACATTAATGAAATCTAACGAATTTATTTAGATTGATTGTATCCATATGGGATAAGATAATAAGAAAAGAGGGAAGGGGAGCTTAAAAAAAACACGATCAAAAAAAAGTAGAAGTGAGGGGGGGGGTCAAGCTGGGTGTATAGAGTCTGATCACTATAAGAGAACTCTTTCTTTGTTTTTGAGGTTTCAAAGCAAAGAATGAATTTCAAATTCGATTGAATCTAAAACACAAAGAAAATGAGTTTACAGCATAGAAGAAACCTATGTATATGTGATATGATATTATAGATGAACTAGTTTTATATGAACTAACCCTATATCTGAAATAACTAATCTTTTCTATCTAAAAAGGCCTCGCTATTACTGTAAATTTCTATAGGGATAGAAAAGCAAAGCCCTTGCGTTTCAGCTCTAATTGTGAATTGAAAATGAAATGACTAAAGAAATTGTATAAAAAAACGAAGAATTCAAAGAATGATTCCAAATTTAAGGTAAGAGAAGAACAAAGATTATACAGATTCACCCCAAAAACTACGTAGTTCGAGACGAAAAAAGAAATCTCGAAGTAATTCGTTCAATAACTATTATTTTCAATTTGTAATTCTTATTATTCAATTCTTAATTACTTTAACTGAAAAAGTCTTGGTAATTGAAAAAGTCTTGGTAATTGAAAAATGAAGTCAGAATTGATTGGTTGATTATATCATTAACTATTTCTTTCTTTTATATTTAGGTTACGAGGAAATTCTCATGAATCCAATTATTTCTGCCGCTTCTGTTATTGCTGCTGGATTGGCCGTAGGGCTTGCTTCTATTGGACCTGGGGTTGGTCAAGGCACTGCCGCAGGGCAAGCTGTAGAGGGAATTGCACGACAACCAGAGGCAGAGGGAAAAATACGGGGTACTTTATTACTTAGTCTGGCTTTTATGGAAGCTTTAACAATTTACGGGCTGGTTGTAGCATTAGCACTTTTATTTGCTAATCCTTTTGTTTCATCCTAAAAAGATAGAAATACATATGTGGACTTCCTTTTTCGAATTATATTCATATTTCACTCCTACAATTCTTTATCCGTTCGGATAAGAACACAGGGGAAGGACTAATTGAAAGGTATTCACATACTTATTCGCCCTCTTTCTTCTTTTTTTTTAGTCCAATGAACCCCTCTTTGATTTTAAAATCATTTTTTGAAAGTGTTCAAACTAGATAGATTTTGCAATTGATAAAAGAACTGGTATCTAATTCTAAGAAGTATCATTCTTTTAGGGAATCTTCCGATTGATTGACCAATCCAAATTATATCAAATTCTAGAATTATAGATTCAAATTAGATTATTATATTATATATCTAATAGGAATCTTAGAAAGATAATTAGTCTATTCATAAGAGGAGATGAGATCATATGAAAAATATAACCGATTCTTTCCTTTGTTTGGGCTCCTGGCCATCCGCCGGAAGTTTCGTGTTTAATACCGATATTTTAGCAACAAATCCAATAAATCTGAGTGTAGTGTTAGGTGTACTGGTTTTTTTTGGAAAGGGAGTGTGTGCGAGTTGTTTATTTCAAAGAATAAATTGGATTCAACCAAACTGCACTTTTTAGTTTAGTTCTAATTAAGAAAATGTGCAGAATCCCGCGAATTACTTCTGAATTCATTTTCTTTTTTGAAGAATTTCAGAAAAATCTTAAAGAACCATAGCATTTCGCGCTTCATTGGTAATCCACTTTGATTCTCTATTAACCAAGAATTTTGGACTATTACCATGGTTAAAAATAGTTTGAAGTCTAGACGCAGTGTAGTACTCTTTCTACCACTCTATGTTAATACAGAAAGGAAACGGTTTCAATAAAATTATTAGATTTTTTTTCGATATAAAACACTCATGTCGATAAAATGGCTTGAATCCTATTTACGGCGAGAAATGAAAAACGGGTGAATTGCAACCTCCCCTTTGTACAATGCGTAATCGATGGATGACCTATGTATAAATTCAAAAGAAGTCTTTGGATTTGAATAAAAAAACAACTTTGTTGACATATATTTGTTTGGTCAAAAGAGTCCTCCGAATATTCTGGTCTTATATTAGTCATTGTTTTCACTTTGAATAGAGAAGAGAGGATAGGCTCATTACATAAAAAATTGGTCAATTTCCGATAAGTAATTGAGTGTGAGAGCCAAATGAATCGAAAGATTCATGTTTGGTTCGGGAAGAGATCATATACATTTTGAAATGGATGGAAAGAGAGTCTACTTT